GATTTTCATAACCCTGTTGTGCAAAAATGGGATATGCATTTGAAATATATGTTCGAGTTATTATATATATCATGAGCGATACGGAAATGGATCGAGTAATCTGTTCCTTTGTCCAAGAAAAGGTATTTCTAGTTTGCATGGTCCAATCATTGAGCCCCAAATTTCTACAATAAATTGGGTAGGTTGCTAGTATAGTTCCCTATCCACGATTTTGCTATGTACTGAAATAAGTTTACTAGAATATAGTAGAAATCCTCTGGAGAAATATAAAGAGTAATTAAAATTTTGAACGCTTTGCTTTGTTTATGTACAAATATTTCGATTAAAATTAAATATTAGCGGATCATTTTTCAATCATTCATTGAATGATAAATCACTACAAGGGATGGAGATACACGATTTAAATAACGGAAGATCCAATATTTTAAAATTGTATCTAGAATGACTGGAAAAGTGGAAACAAGACCAGATATAATTTGATCGTTATGAGCAAATCCAAAATCTTTGTAGACAGAGCCAAGCATTAATTCCCAACCATGAGGCGAATGGAATCCGATACACAAATCAGTTAATAAAAGAATAGAAAAAGCTTTTATTGTGTCGCTTAAGTTATATAAGAATTCCTGAACCCAAGAGTTAAGAATAACAAGCTCTTCATTACCCAGAATAGAATAACCACTTAGAATAAGGAAACACATTATATTTGTCGAGAAGTGTAAAATCGTATGGATACGATCCTCATTGTGCATCTTTATCAATTGGATCGTTTCGTTGTGGATTCCTAGACTAAGCTTTTGTAGATGTGTCTCTGGATATTCCTTTATCATTTCGTTCAACAGGAAAAGTTCCTCTAATTCTATGAATTTTTCGAGAATATTCTTTTCTTGAATATCATTCAAAAACATTTTGGATTGTCTAGTATTCCACCAATTCGTAACCCTGGATTCTATACTTTTATTAAAAACTAGAGAGATCCACCAGGGCAAAAATACTATAGATGCAAGATATAGAAGGGGAGTGAATGCTTTCTTTTTTGCCATTTTTTTTTTTCATCTGTGAATTCTTCACCTCATTTGTCGACTCTATGCGATCTACTATTTCTATCAAGCATGAAAATTATATATACTTAAAGTATATAGCCTCTGAATCTATTCCCGGTTTTTATTTGTGATTTATTGGTTATTCCTTGAATCTCGGAATCTCGAAAGAATATAGAATAAGAGCCCACTTCGAATTCGAATGAAGAAATAATCCAAAATAGTGTTTTGGTTCTAGAGATCTCAATTGGGCAAATTCATAATTCATATAAATTGCGTCCTTTTGATAAATGCCCCAAAAGAGCCATTTGAAGTAATGAATCTTACTATTATTCGTATTTGGAAACGAACTAACTCCCTTTCTATCAAACTATCAAATGTTTCAAAAAATTTCTCTGGCTGCTCACGCCCACCGTCCCGGAAAAGCCTCTGAAGAATAGTGTGATGTGATGATCAAAAATAAGTAGTAAAACAAGATAGAAATTTTAGAGTTATGATTAGTTATCGTTAGAAGAGATTTCATTTTTTGGTTATTTAATTTAAGGAGTCCAAAAGATAAGGATAAAAAGAAAAGTTGGTTGACAAAAGAGAGATAATTCACAAGAAATGACCCATCTATATCTAATCCAATGTATCAATTTTTTAAATGGGATCTAAAATAGAAATGATTTCTATCAAAATGGAATGGTTTGTTATAGGAGATGGATCTATATGGATCTATTAGTTATTTCAATTTGTTACTTGTTTTATTACTGAATTGAAAATTCAGTTCAAAATACTTCAATTGGTACACGCAAGAAATAGGCCAATTCGGCAGCTTTTTGTTCAATTTCTCGTGGAGTTAAATTCTCATCAGTACGAGTTAAGGGAATGGTCCCCTGGCCTCGGATATCCATATAAAGGACACGACGGGCAGAAATACCTTCTTTAACTTCTATTCTGATGGACTGAATATCTTTCATAAGGAATCGAAGAAAGATGCGACGATTTTTTCCAGGAAATCCCCAACGAAAAATACACACAATTCCTTCTTTTCTATCGAATCGATCATAACCACTACCTACATTCCACGAAATTGTGCACCACAAATATGAGCTAATAAAGAGACCCGCGATGCCATAGAAAGACATCACGATCCCTTGTGGAAAAAAAAGTATTTGCTGAGACGGAAATAAAGATATCAAATTTCTACCAAAATAACTGGAAGTTCCAACCAATAAGAATCCCAATGAACCTAAAAAAAGGATAAAGGCCCAGCAAAAATTACCTGTTTTTCGAGATCCCGTTATAAGTTCTATCCATATATGTTCTGATCGCCAACTCATACTAGATCCAGTTGCATTTTATTGGAATTGAGAGAATAACCAAAATAAATTGGACTTTACTCTTTTTTTGTTTCCGAAGTAACTCTCATCAACTAGCACTATTCTGATGTGAACCTTTAGACGTAATTCATCAAATCGGCTAGATCTAAAATACTAGCATCCCCTTCATATGATCCCCTATAGATATCTACATCCATTTAGATACATTTACTTTTCATCACTCATCCTAAGCTATTTTGAAATAGCTATAATAAATTTAACCATATATCATGTTTCCGCATGCATATGAGCTCTTTCATTTAATTTATGTTCGGAGGAAGCCACATCTTATATGACAAAGTGGATATCATGTTATGATACATGTCTAAGTCTTGAAAAAAGCCGGATTTAAAAAATTTTGTTTTTTTGAACATGAAGAAATAAAGAAACCATTGCAATTGCCGGAAATACTAGGCCCACTAAAGGCACGAAAATAGAGGGTAAGTTGAGAGTTGTCATAGAATGGGTACCTCGATTTAATATTTGTACCTGTTATTCTTATATTATATATTTTAAAATGAGTTATTAATTATAATTCATATATAATTATACTATAAGTGAGTATATATAATAATTGAGTATATAATAAGTGCAAGGAATATAGAATGGAATATATGTATGATAATCCATTTATTTCGTATGCTTTTTTGATTATTTTATTCTTGTCTTCTAATTTTAATTTAATAAAGAGTTTCTTACCAATTCCCGTTAGAATACGATCCAACAGAGATTATTAGTAATAATGAAAATTCTTGGGAGATATAGAAAGAGGCAAGATTATATATATTGATTTGAATTATATGAATTATATATACATAATATACATAGGGAACACTAAGGTTAAATTAGTTTTATTTGCCTTGCCTAATATAATGTCACAAAAAAAAGAATTAACCCTTTCATCTTGTTGCTTGTTGATAGAAGTTTTCTAATTACTAATTAGTATAAGTAATATGGGTAAAAAAAATCTCGAAAACAACATACCGAATTTTCTGCAACTTTAGAAAACCCCATCCTTCTCATTTTGACTTTGATTATGATAAACTAACGACTTGTTCGCCACAAAAAACTAATTGAATTTGGATTCTAAAGGAAAGAAAGCGTGGAGCTGAAATAACTCAGTGAGAACGCCTTTTAAAAGATTACGTGGTACGATTGAATCGAATAAGCCCTTATGAAATAAATATTCAGCCGCTTGTGAACCTTCAGGTACTGTCTTATTCAATGTTTGTTCAATTACTCGTTTACCCGCAAATGCAATGTAGGCATTGGGTTCGGCAATAATGATATCCCCCAACATACCAAAACTAGCTGTCACTCCACCAGTAGTAGGGGATGTAAGGATTGATACATAGAATAACTTTTTATTTGATTGATAATCATATAAAGCAGAAGATATTTTAGCCATTTGCATCAAGCTCAAACTTCCTTCTTGCATGCGTGCTCCTCCAGAAGCACATACTAGAATAAGAGGTAGAAATTTATTGGTAGCATACTCAACCAAACGGGTGATTTTCTCGCCTACTACAGATCCCATACTACCCCCCATAAATTGAAAATCCATAACCCCAATTGCTATAGGAATACCATTTAGTTGACCTGTGCCTGTTTGAACAGCCTCAGTTAATCCTGTCTTTCTTTGATAAGAATCAATACGCTCTTTATAAGGTTCCTCCTCCGAATGAAATTCAATAGGATCTAGAGAGACCATGTCTTCATCCAGAGGATTCCAAGTACCGGGATCAACCAAAAGTTCAATTCTATCCGAACTACTCATTTTCAAATGATATCCACATTGTTCACAAATATGCATTTTTGACTTAAAAAATTTTTTATAATTTAATCCATAACAATTTTCGCATTGAACCCATAAATGCCTGTATTTTTGAGTTACCTCAAGATCATTCGAACTTTTAGTTAAATCACTACCATTAGGGGTAGTTCTTATACAAGAATTCTTGTTTTCACTACGATTGAAACTTTCATCACAAATATAACTAAAAATGTAGCTGTTACTAGAATTCTCACTACCACTTAAAATGTAACGATCAATATGGATTTGAGAACGAAGATAACTGTCAATGCAACTATTAATATGATTATTCCAACGATATTGAGTATCATACATGTAACGATCAGAGTGTGGATCGTCACCCTTAGATACATTATTCCGATAACTATCACTATAAAAAGAATTTTCTACTTCACTCAGAAAAGAATGATCATTATCAATCTCAAAAATCTGATTTTCAATATCAAAATATATGGAATAACTGTCCCCATTACTATCCTTAACTAAAAAAGTGTCATCGGAGACGAAATTCCTAATGTCCTGAACGCCAAATAAATGATCAACATTATTGTAACTAGAACTAGTATTCTCACTCCAACGAGGAATTTTTTTATACAGATTAGTTAGATCAGTTATAATAGGATCTTCACTACCACAGGTATTTTCAATAGGACCAAGACTGTCCATTGATTTACTTAGTTCACATCTGTATTTTAAATCCTCGTTAGACAACATCGAATTGAACCGCCGTTTTTCCATAGAGCTTCCTTAGCCCCCTAATTTATAATTTACACGAAAATACAATAG